AATGAAATGCCTGATTAAAGGATTATTTTGATAGGATAAATCAAGTAAATTAAATTTACTTTCATTAAAAAAGATAAGCTAATTAAGCTAATGGGCTCATACCCCGTCTATAGAAGTTATAATCCTCTTCTTTTTATATTTAATAGATTTAAACTATTACTAAAAACATCAAAAATTTTTGTGCATCATACACTAAAATATATATATATATATATATATTATATAATATAGGATAAAATAAATCCAATGAATAAAATATTCAATATATTACTAATAATATTATATATACTCAAAATCTATAAAATCATATTTTTATCTTCAATAATTACAGGAACATTAATATCTGTATCATCTACCTCTTGATTTAGAGCATGAATAGGACTAGAAATTAATTTACTCTCTTTTATCCCTTTAATTTCTAACACCAAAGTATCAAATTCAACTGAAGCATCATTAAAGTATTTTCTATCACAAACCATTGCTTCATCAGTATTATTAATATCAGCAATTACATTATCTATTTCAATAAATATACCTATTAAAAATTTAATATTAGAATATAATACATATGCTAATTTAATAATTACATGCTCTTTATTAATAAAAATAGGAGCAACTCCCTTTCATTTTTGATTTCCTGGAGTAATAGAAGGACTATCATGAATAAATTGCCTCATTCTAATAACTTGACAAAAAATTGCACCTTTAATATTAATATCTTATTGTATTAATTATGTTAACAATAAATTTATAATAATAATTATTATCATAACTATAATTACAGGAACTATTGGAGGTTTAAACCAAACATCCTTACGTAAATTAATAGCTTATTCATCAATTAATCATCTCAGATGAATACTAGCAGCAGTAATAGTTAATGAAACTTTATGAAATATATATATAATTATTTATTCCTTCTTATCTATCTCTATTGTCAATATAATAAATGTATATAATTTATCTTATATTAATCAAATATATTTATTTAAAACTAATAATATAATATATAAATTTTCTATAATAATATTAATATTATCATTAGGAGGACTCCCTCCATTTATTGGATTTTTACCCAAATGATTAACTATCCAAATAATAATTAAAAATAATTTTATATTTATAACATCTATTATAGTTATAATAACATTAATTACACTATTTTATTATATACGAATTAGATTTTCAGCCTTCATACTATCATATTCTGAAACAAAATGAAATATATTAATTATACAAATTACTGATGAAAATAATAATGAAATTGTTAATAATTGTTGTTTTAAAGTAAATATATTATTCACATTTTTATCTTTAACAGGACTATCAATTTCTACAACATTAATTAAATTAATATAAGGATTTAAGTTAAATAAACTAATAGCCTTCAAAGCTATAAATAAAATTTTAATATTTTAAGCCTTAGTAAACAAATTACTACTTTAAATTTGCAATCTAAAATTATATATTAAATATAAAGCCTTAATGGTAAAAGAAAATAATTTTCCTTAATAAATTTACAATTTATCACCTAATAAATCTCAGCCATTTTACCGCAAAAATGAATATTTTCAACTAATCATAAAGATATCGGAACATTGTATTTCATTTTCGGAATATGATCTGGAATAGTAGGAACATCATTAAGTTTACTTATTCGAGCAGAACTAGGAACCCCAGGTTCATTAATTGGAAATGATCAAATCTATAATGTAATTGTAACAGCTCATGCATTTATTATAATTTTTTTTATAGTAATACCTATTATAATTGGAGGATTTGGAAATTGGTTAGTACCACTAATACTTGGAGCACCTGATATAGCTTTTCCTCGTTTAAATAATATAAGATTTTGATTATTACCACCATCTCTAACTCTTTTATTAGCAAGTAGTATTGTTGGATCAGGAGCAGGAACTGGATGAACTGTATACCCTCCTTTATCAAGTAATATTGGTCATTCAGGAGCCTCTGTAGACTTAGCAATTTTTTCACTACATTTAGCAGGAATTTCATCTATTCTAGGAGCAATAAATTTTATTACTACTATTATTAATATACGATCAACAGGAATATCATTTGATCGAATACCATTATTTGTTTGATCAGTTGGAATCACTGCTTTATTACTATTATTATCTCTACCAGTATTAGCTGGAGCTATTACAATACTTCTTACAGACCGTAATTTAAATACCTCATTTTTTGACCCAGCTGGAGGAGGTGACCCTATTCTATACCAACACTTATTTTGATTTTTTGGACACCCTGAAGTATATATTTTAATTTTACCTGGATTTGGAATAATTTCACATATTATCTCACAAGAAAGAGGGAAAAAAGAAACATTCGGATCTTTAGGTATAATTTATGCTATATTAACAATTGGATTATTAGGATTTGTAGTCTGAGCTCATCATATGTTTACAGTTGGTATAGATGTAGATACTCGAGCTTACTTTACATCTGCTACTATAATTATTGCAATTCCAACTGGTATTAAAATTTTTAGATGATTAGCAACTTTACATGGAATAAAATTTAACTGTAGCCCATCATTATTATGAGCATTAGGATTTGTATTTTTATTTACAGTAGGTGGATTAACAGGTGTTGTGCTAGCTAATTCATCAGTTGATATTGTACTACATGATACTTATTATGTAGTAGCTCACTTTCATTATGTACTTTCAATAGGAGCTGTATTTGCTATTATAGCAGGAATTATCCATTGATATTCACTATTTACTGGATTAACAATAAATCATAAATGATTAAAAATTCAATTTATTATTATATTTATTGGAGTAAATTTAACGTTCTTTCCTCAACATTTCTTAGGTTTAAGTGGAATACCTCGTCGATATTCAGATTATCCTGACGCATACTTAACATGAAATATTATCTCATCAATTGGATCAATAATCTCATTTATTGGAGTACTATTTTTTTTATTTATTATTTGAGAAAGTATAATTAGTCAACGTCAAATTATTTTCTCTAACCATGTAAATACATCAATTGAATGATATCAAAATCTTCCTCCAGCCGAACATAGCTATTCTGAACTTCCTATACTATTGAACTATCTAATATGGCAGATTAGTGCAATGGATTTAAGCTCCATATATAAAAATTATTTTTTTTATTAGAAATAAATTAATAATGTCAACATGAATAAGTATAAATTTTCAAGATGCTTCTTCTCCAATAATAGAACAATTGACCTTTTTCCATGACCATACTATAATAATCCTAATTATAATTACAATTTTAGTAGGAAATATCTTAATTACTGTATTGTTTAATAATTATACTAATCGATATCTTTTAGAAGAACAAAAATTTGAAGTAGTTTGAACAGTCTTACCAGCTATTATATTAGTTTTTATTGCTCTACCATCACTACGATTATTATACTTAATAGACGAAATTAATACACCAATATTAACAGTAAAAACTATTGGACACCAATGATATTGAAGTTATGAATATTCAGATTTTCTTAAAATTAATTTTGATTCTTATATAATCCCCACAAATGAATTAAAATTAAATAGATTTCGATTATTAGATGTTGATAATCACACTGTACTACCTATAAAATGAGATATCCGTATAGTAGTAAGTGCTGCTGATGTACTTCACTCCTGAGCTGTCCCATCATTAGGAGTTAAAGTTGATGCTACTCCTGGACGACTAAATCAAATTAATATAATAATTAATCGTCCAGGTCTATTTTTTGGTCAATGTTCAGAAATTTGTGGAGCAAATCACAGATTTATACCTATTGTCATTGAGAGTGTAACTGTAGATGCTTTTATTAATTGAATAGCAGAAATTTTAGTTGAATAACTATTACATTAGATGACTGAAAGCAAGTACTGGTCTCTTAAACCATCATATAGTAATTTAGCAATTACTTCTAATGAAAAGAATTAGTTAAATTAACACCAGTATGTCAAACTGGAATTATTAGTAAAATCCTAATATTCTTTTATACCCCAAATAGCCCCCATTAATTGGTTAATTATATTTAGTATATTCTCTTTAATTTTATTACTATTTAATATTTTAAATTACTTTTGTTTTAACTATAAAGTCCCATCATCAATTAATTCAAAATTTAATACTTACCCTCTAAATTGAAAATGATAACTAACCTTTTTTCTGTATTTGATCCATCTACTAGAATTTTTAATCTGTCATTAAACTGACTAAGAACCTTTTTAGGGTTACTAATGGTTCCTTCAATATATTGACTTATACCATCACGGTATAATATTATCTGAAATAATATTACTATTACTTTACATAAAGAATTTAAAACCTTAATTGGTCCAAATGGATACCCAGGTAGAACTTTAATATTTATTTCTTTATTTTCAATAATTTTATTTAATAATGTACTTGGCCTATTTCCATATATCTTTACTAGATCAAGCCATTTAGTTATAACTTTATCAATAGCTTTACCATTATGAATAAGATTTATAATTTATGGATGAACTAACAATATAAATCATATATTTGCTCATTTAGTTCCTCAAGGTACTCCTAATGTTTTAATACCATTCATAGTTTGTATTGAAACTATTAGAAATATTATTCGATCAGGAACACTATCAGTACGATTAGCTGCTAATATAATTGCAGGACATTTATTATTAACATTATTAGGTAATACTGGACCTGGCATAAGCTATATATTATTAATAGTATTAATTTCTGCACAAATTGCCTTATTAATACTAGAATCAGCTGTAGCTATTATTCAATCTTATGTATTTGCAGTACTAAGAACACTATACTCTAGAGAAGTAAATTAATGTCAATAAATTCAAATCACCCATACCATTTAGTAGATTATAGACCTTGACCACTAACCGGGGCCACTGGAGTAATAGTAGTTGTATCAGGCATAGTAAAATGATTTCATCAATTTACACCAAACTTATTAATACTAGGAATTTTAATTACATCAATAACCATATATCAATGATGACGAGATGTAACACGAGAAAGCACTTACCAAGGTCTACACACTCAAACTGTAGTAAATGGGATACGTTGAGGAATAATTTTATTTATTATCTCAGAAGTATTCTTTTTTATTTCATTTTTCTGGGCTTATTTTCATAGATCACTTTCTCCGAACATTGAAATTGGAAATCTATGGCCGCCAATAGGCATTACCCCATTTAATCCTTTTCAAATCCCACTATTAAATACAGCAATTTTATTATCATCAGGAATATCAATTACATGAGCTCATCACAGATTAAAAGAAAATAACTTTAATCAAACTCTTCAAGGACTTAGCATAACCGTGTTATTGGGAGTATATTTTTCTATTCTACAAGGATATGAATATATAGAAGCCCCTTTTACAATTGCTGATTCTATTTATGGATCAACATTTTTTATGGCCACAGGATTCCATGGACTCCACGTAATTATCGGAACTACATTTTTACTAACGTGCCTAATTCGACATTATACATGTCATTTTTCCTCACACCATCACTTTGGATTTGAAGCAGCAGCTTGATACTGACACTTTGTTGATGTAGTATGATTATTTCTATATATCACAATTTATTGATGAGGAAATTAAACTTTTATAATATAAATAAGTATACTTGACTTCCAATCAAAAAGCCTAAAATAATTTTAGTAAAAGTAATAATTTTATTATTAGCTATAAGTACTATTATCTTTATATTATGCTTGATTGTAATATCATTAGCAAGAATTTTATCAAAAAAATCTATAACAGACCGAGAAAAATGTTCACCATTTGAATGTGGATTTGACCCTAAAAGTTCAGCACGATTACCTTTTTCCTTACGATTTTTTTTAATTGCAGTAATTTTTTTAATTTTTGATGTTGAAATTGCTCTTCTATTACCTATGGTTATTGTTATACCTTTATCTAACATAAAAAATTGAATTTGTGTTAGAATTTTATTTATTTTAATTTTATTATTAGGTCTATATCATGAATGAAATGAAGGATCCTTAAATTGAACAATATAAAGGATTGTAGTTAAATATAACATTTGATTTGCATTCAAAAAGTATTAATTTCATTAATCTATCTTAAAATAAGAAGTGATGTAATTACATTTAGTTTCGACCTAAAATTAGGTATAAAATACCCTTATTTTACAAATTAATTGAAGCCAAAAAGAGGCATATTATTGTTAATAATATAATTGAATATTTAAAATTCCAATTAAAGAAATATGTTGATCAAGAAAAAGCTGCTAACTTTTATCTTTAATGGTTTAATCCCATTTATATTTCTAACTAATATAGTTTAAATAAAACATTACATTTTCACTGTAAAATTAAGATATTTAATCTTTATAAGTAACAATTATTTAAAGGTTTAATTAACCTCCACAACATCTTCAATGTTATACTCTATTTTATAAGCTATTTAAATTTTAATAAAATAAAATACCAACTAAAATAACCCAAACTACAAAAATCAATAAATAAATTTTTAATCTATTATATTGAAATCATTGATTAATTATAGTGTATTTATTTATAGTTAAATATAAACCCTGACCACCTAAATATTCTCTCCATCCTTGATCCATACTTTTTAGAATTTTATTACCTAATAATAAAGGAATTTCTCTTATATAATAAGTAGAAATAATAGGTATAAATCATATTGAACCTAAAAATAATTTTAAATCATATAACCCAAAATTAATATTTTTATTTAATGCTAAAATATTTATATAATAACCAATTACCCCCCCAATTAAACTAACAATAATAGGTAAAATTTTTAATATTAATGGTAAACAAATTATATAAGGGATAGGAAAAATTAATCAACTTATAAATCTCCCCCCTACAACAGCCATAATTATTATTATTATTATTCCTAAATTTATATTAAAAGACAAATTGTCATCTAAAGAATTTAGAGATAAAAAATTAAAATCCCCCGTTATTGAATAATAAACTAAACGAAAAGAATAACATACTGTTAAACCAGTAGAAATAAAAAATAAAAAAAAAATAAATATATTAATATAAGTTAAAGAAATTAATTCCAAAATTAAGTCCTTTGAATAAAACCCCGCTAAAAAAGGCATACCACATAAAGCTAAATTAGCTGTATTAAAACAAATAATTGTTAAAGGTAATTGATTAACTAATCCTCCTATATAACGAATATCTTGGAAGTCTTTTACATTATGAATGATTCTACCAGAACATATAAATAATAAAGCCTTAAATAAAGCATGAGTTAATAAATGAAAAAAAGATATTATTGGGTATCCTAATGCTAAAGTTCTTATTATTAATCCTAATTGTCTTAACGTAGATAAGGCAATAATTTTCTTTAAATCAAACTCATAATTAGCTCCTAATCCTGACATAAATATAGTTAAACATGATACTAATAATAAAAATAAACCTACATTATTATTTATAAATAACTTATTAAATCGAATTAATAAATAAACACCAGCAGTAACTAATGTTGATGAATGAACTAAAGCTGAAACAGGAGTAGGAGCTGCCATAGCAGCAGGTAACCAAGAAGAAAAAGGAATTTGTGCTCTCTTTGTTATAGCAGCCAATAAAATAAATATACTAATAATAAATATCTCAAATCTATTAAATAAATAGTCTAAATAAAAAATATAATTCCAACCCCCAAAATTTATTATTCAAGCAATAGATATTAATAATGCCACATCCCCAACTCGATTAGAAAGTACAGTTAATATTCCAGCTCTATATGACTTAATATTTTGATAATAAATAACTAAACAGTAAGAAACTAATCCTAAACCATCTCACCCTAATAAAATTCTAATTAAATTTGGACTAATAATCAATATTATTATTGATAAAACAAATATTAATACTAATATGATAAACCGATTAATATTTAAATCTCCTATTATATAATCCTGTCTATAATAAATAACTATTGAAGAAATTAATAATACAAACCCTATAAATATAAAAGACATATAATCCAAAATTATAGTTATAACAATTGAACTTGAATTAATTATAACAAATTCTCATTCAATAAAATAAATTAAATTATTTAAAATAAAATAAATACCTAATATTAAAAAAATAAAACTTAATATTAATAAACTAATAAATCTTAAAAAACAAATTGATAAGATAATCAAAATTTAAGATGATTTTACCATATCTCTGATGCCACAAATCAAAATTTTTTATTAAACTACTTAAATAAGTTATAATCATAGTATAAAAATTTCTCTCTTTAAAATTAACATATTTAATGGAAATCAATGCAAAAATAATAATAAATATTCTCGAATATATCCTTGAGATCTTGAATAAACCCCTGAATAAATCTTACCATGTTGTGAATAAGAATATATATATAAAGTATAAGCAGCTCTAAAAAAAGATAAAAAACATAATATTAATATAGTAATTAAGCTTCATCTAACTATTCTATTTAACAATACAATCTCTGATAATAAATTTAATGATGGAGGAGCAGCTATATTAGAAGAACTTAGTAAAAATCATCAAAGTGATATTCTAGGTATAAAATTAATTAATCCCTTATTAATTAATAATCTTCGTCTTCCTAAACGCTCATAAGAAATATTAGCTAAACAAAATAAACCTGAAGAACATAAACCATGAGCAATTATTATTAAATAAGAACCTCTATACCCCCAATAAGTTAAAGTTATTATACCCCCTAAAACAATCCCTATATGAGCTACAGATGAATATGCAATCAAAGACTTTAAATCAATCTGCCGCAAACATAATAAACTAACTAAAACTCCACCAACTAATCTAATTCTAATTCAAATATAATTTAATTTTATACCGGTTCTTATAATAAGAGTTATACTTCGTAATAACCCATACCCTCCTAATTTTAATATAATACCTGCTAAAATTATAGAACCAGAAACTGGAGCCTCAACATGAGCCTTAGGCAACCATAAATGAACCAAAAATATAGGCATTTTAACTAAAAAAGCTAATATTATTGATAAATACATAAATAAGTACGAATAATTGATTATATTAAAAAATATAAAAAATAATGATATTCTATTTAAATAAATATAAAAAATCCCTACTAATAAAGGTAAAGAAACTAATAATGTATAGAATAATAAATAAATACCAGCCTGTAAACGTTCAGGTTGATACCCCCATCCTAAAATTAATAATAATGTAGGAACTAAACTAGCCTCAAAAAATAAATAAAATAAAAAAAAATTTATTCTTCTAAATGTACAATATAATAATATTAATAACAATAAAATAACTAACATAAATAAATTATAAAAATATCTTATTTTTAATACAGATCTTCTAGCCATTATTATTAAAGAACAAATTCAAAAAGATAATAAAATTAAACCAAATGATAACAAATCACACCCTAAAAAGTAAGATAAATTTTCCCATTGAAATATATAAGCTCCTCTAAATAAAAATAATAATCTAAAAAAAAAAATTAAATTTTGAACCAATCAATACAAATTTCCTAATAAACACAAAGGAATCATAAAAAATATACCAAATAAAAATTTTAACATTGTAAAATTCTAAAAGATCTAAAATAATCATTACCATGTGTTCGAACTATAGAAACTAAAATTGATAAACCTAATGCCCCTTCACAAACTCTAAAAGTTAAAAAAATTATTGTAAAAAAAATTTCATAATTCATAATACTTAAATATATATATATATATATAAATAATCTTAAAACAATAAATTCTAATCTTATAAGAGTAATTAATAAATGTTTACGCTTAGAAATAAATACATATACCCCTATAAAAAATAAAATAAAAGGAATTATAAAATCAATTATTATCATTAGTTTTAATAGTTTAAAAAAAATATTGGTCTTGTAAACCAAAGTTAAATACAAGTATTTTTAAAACTTCAGAAAAATAAGTGTCCCTTATTTCATTAGCCTCCAAAACTAATATTTTTAATTAAACTATTCCCTGTATTTCTGGATAATCCTCACTTTATTATATATAATAAGAATTATTACAGGAACCGTATTTATATTAATAAAACACCCTTTAGCTATAGGATTAATATTATTAATTCAAACTTTAATAGTATGTATAATTACCGGACTAATTAGACCAACATTTTGATTTTCATATATTTTATTTTTAATTATATTAGGAGGAATATTAGTTTTATTTATTTACATAACTAGATTAGCCTCTAATGAAATATTTAATATATCAACAAAATTAATTATTATAATAATTATATTTTTTATATTAATAACATTAATTATATATTTTAATGATTTATTTTACTCTTCTTTTTCAATATTTAATAAAGAAATAATTAATTTAATTAGATCAGAAACTATTAACAACTTAGAATCAAATTTAATAGTTAATAAAATTTATAATAAACCTTCAATATTAATTACATTAATACTAATTAATTATTTATTTTTAACTCTAATTATTGTAGTAAAAATTACTAATATTAATATAGGTCCTTTACGAAGAAAAAACTAATGAACAACAAACCAATACGAAATTATCACCCACTATTTAAAATTATAAATAATTCATTAATTGATTTACCAACCCCATCAAACATTTCAGCTTGATGAAATTTTGGATCTTTATTAGGTCTATGTTTAATAATTCAAATTATAACAGGATTATTTTTAGCAATACACTATACTGCTAATATCGATCTTGCATTTAATAGTGTAATTCATATTTGTCGAGATGTAAATCACGGATGATTACTTCGAACGATACATGCTAACGGAGCTTCACTTTTCTTTATTTGTTTATACCTTCATATCGGACGAGGAATTTACTATGGATCTTATCATTATACCCAAACATGAATTATAGGAGTAATTATTTTATTTTTAGTTATAGGAACAGCATTTATAGGATATGTTTTACCTTGAGGACAAATATCTTTTTGAGGAGCCACTGTAATTACTAATCTTTTATCAGCTGTACCATATTTAGGTACTGAATTAGTACAATGATTATGAGGAGGATTTTCTGTTGATAATGCAACTTTAACTCGATTTTTTACTTTTCATTTTCTTCTTCCATTTATTGTTGCCGCTAGAACAATTATTCATTTATTGTTTCTACATCAAACAGGGTCTAATAACCCATTAGGACTAAATAGTAACTTAGACAAAATTTCTTTTCATCCTTACTATTCATTTAAAGATCTATTTGGATTTATTATTATAATTATAGTATTAATTATACTAACATTAATTAATCCCAATTTATTAGGAGATCCTGATAACTTTATCCCAGCCAACCCTTTAGTTACTCCAACCCACATTCAACCTGAATGATACTTTTTATTTGCTTATGCAATCTTACGATCTATCCCTAATAAATTAGGAGGAGTAATTGCCTTAATTATATCTATTGCTATTTTAATAATTTTACCTTTTTACCATTCAAGAAATTTCCGAGGAATTCAATTTTATCCATTAAATCAAATAATATTCTGAATATTAATTACAATCATCTACTTATTAACCTGAATTGGAGCTCGACCTGTAGAAGATCCATATATTACTATTGGACAAATTTTAACCATTTTATATTTTACATACTATTTAATTAATCCTATAATTACTAAAATATGAGATAATATATTAAACTAGTTAATGAACTTGATATAAGTATATGTTTTGAAAACATAATATAAAAGATAAAACCTTTTATTAACTTTACTTTAAAATATTAATTAAATTAATAAAGAATATATAAACACTTTAACACCTAAATAAAAAAGTAAATAATTTAATGATACAGGTAAATATCTCTTTCAAGCTATATATATTAATTTATCATAACGAAACCGAGGTAAAGTACCACGAACTCAAATAAAAATAAAAGATAAAAAAACTAACTTAAAAAAAAATAATATAGAAAAAATATCCCCACCTAAAAAAATTAAACAAAATAATATTCTTATAAATAAAATACTAGCATATTCAGCTAAAAAAATTAATGCAAATCCACCTCTTCTATATTCAACATTAAATCCAGAAACTAATTCAGATTCACCTTCAGCAAAATCAAATGGAGTTCGATTGGTCTCAGCTAAACAAGATGAAAATCATATTAAACATAAAGGAATAGTAATAAAAATTAATCAAATACCTCTTTGATAATAAAAAAAATCTAATAAACTATATCTCCCAATTAAAAATACAAATGATAATAAAATTAAACTTAATCTAACTTCATAAGAAATTGTTTGAGCTACTGCCCGTAACCCCCCTAATAAGGCATAATTAGAATTAGAAGATCATCCAGAAATTATAACAGTGTATACTCCCAATCTAGTACAACATAAAAAAAATAATAAACCTAAATCAAATGAATATAAACTAGTAAAATAAGGTATTACCATTCATATTACTAAAATCAAAAAAAGTCTAAACACAGGTGAAAAATAATAAGGTAAATAATTAGATAACAAAGGATATGTTTGTTCTTTTGTAAATAACTTAATAGCATCTCTAAAAGGTTGAGGAATACCTATAAACCCAACTTTAGTTGGCCCCTTACGAATCTGAATATATCCTAAAACCTTACGCTCTAATAAAGTTAAAAAAGCAACCCCAACTAAAACACAAATAATTAATAGAACACTACCAATAATAGGTAAAATATTATCCAAAAAATTCAAATATTATTTGTAATATAATTACATATATAAATCCTAAATTTATAGCACTAATCTGCCAAAATAACATAATTAATAATAATCAATAAATAAGAATATATTCTAAATACTTGGTCCTTTCGTACTAAAACATTTTTTTATAATTAAGGATAGAAACCGACCTGGCTTACGCCGGTCTGAACTCAGATCATGTAAGAATTTAAAGGTCGAACAGACCTAAAATTTGAACTTCTACACCCAAAATTAACTCTTAATCCAACATCGAGGTCGCAATCTATTTTGTCGATAAGAACTCTTAAAAATAATTACGCTGTTATCCCTAAGGTAACTTAGTCTTATAATCTATAATATAGGATCAAAAATTCATAAATCAATGTAAAAAAAAAAAAGAGTTATTTTAATCTTCTTATCACCCCAATAAAATAAAATTATATATAATCCTAAAATAAAACTAAAAAAGGTTTATAAATAATTATATAAAGCTCTATAGGGTCTTCTCGTCCTTTAATTAAATTTAAGCTTTTTAACTCAAAAATTAAATTCTAATAATTATTAAAATGAGACAGTCAATACTTCGTTCAATCATTCATTCTAGCCCTCAATTAAAAGACTAATGATTATGCTACCTTTGCACGGTCAAAATACCGCGGCCATTTAATAAATCACTGGGCAGATTAGACCTTAAATTAAATTCAAAAGGACATGTTTTTGATAAACAGGCGAGTATTTAAATTTGCCGAATTCCTTAAATTAAACTAAAAATTAAAATAATTTATAACAATAATTTATACTAATTTTATCATTATTACAAATTAATTATTATTTATAAAAATATTTTAATAAAAACCTAAAACAAAAAAAATTATATAATAAAAAAAATAAATTATAACATAATTTAATTAATATCTATTTCCAAGACTATAATTCTTTTTAAATAATAATAAATTTATAGTTTATATTTTAAAGCTAATCCCATAAAATATTTATATTAAATTAAAATAATATTATAAATATAAATAAATAAATTAATAAAATTTAATATCTGAATTTAATTCATTTCTTAAAAAACTAGATATATTTAAGAACGAATAACATTTCATTGCTAATAAATTATTTTTAATAATTATGCCACAATAACTAATATAATTTATTAGATCTCTTAAAATCGAGAAAAATATATATAAATAATTTTTAATTAATAAACCCTGATACACAAGGTACAAAAAATAAATTATACTTATAATAAAAAAATTTTTCAAATTATTTCAATTATCTATCACTATACTAATTAACTATTATTATTAAAATTTTATTTATACCATATACAAAAACCACAAATTAATTAAAATTGATTTTATTAAATTAAATTCAATTAACAAAACAAATTAAATAAATATATATTTTCAAATTAAATCGAATCGCACGACAACCTCTCAATGTAAATGAAATGCTTAACTTTCAAGCTCTAATTTGTATTTACTTTCTAGATACACTTTCCAGTACATCTACTATGTTACGACTTATCTCATTTTTAAATCAACGAGAGCGACGGGCGATGTGTACACGTTTTAGAGCTAAAATCAAATATATTTAATTATATATTTTACTTTCAAATCCACCTTCATTCAATTTTTACAAAAAAAAATTCGTATAAATTATTTTATTGTAACCCATCTCTTCTTAATTATAAACTGCACCTTGACCTGAAATAATTTTAAATAAAAAATTTAGAAAATTAAAATTCTTAAAAAATATTCTGATAACGGCGGTATACAAACTATACAAAATTAAGTAAGATCTTCGTGGAATATCGTTTACAGGACAGGTTCCTCTGAAAAGACTAAAACACCGCCAAATTCTTTAAGTTTCAAGAAAATAACTACTACTACTCAAGTATTTTATTATTTACATTCTAAATAATAGGGTATCTAATCCTAGTTTATTATTAAAATTTAATAGCTTCAAAATCTATTAATTTAAATTAAATATAAATTAAAAATTTCACCTTATAATTTAAAATTTAAGTTAAAAATTAATTCACAATAACTATATTACTAAAAATATTTATTTACATATATCGTATAACCGCGGCTGCTGGCACGAATTTAACCAATATTAAAGTATATTTCTAATTCCAAATTTCTTTGATTATTAAAATTAAATACTGCGACTTTAATTATAATAAAAATCTTTAAGATTTAAATTAATCTAAACACATAAATTTACATGTAAAAAAAACACATAATAAATAATTAAGCAAGAATAAAACTTTTAATTTTGATTCATAAATTTATTTAAAATTAAATTAAATAAAATTAATTAAATTTTAATAATTTAATAAAGTAATATAATAAATTATATAATATAATTATATTAATAAATAAAAGTAGTTTCTCAAGGCCCTCCGGGCAAGTACCTCAATTACTCACACTTAATCTTTATTCTTTATTCAACAATTTAAAAGTAATACCTCAATAAATCACCATTACTACATATGTTTGTATTAATAAATAAAAGTAGTTTCTCAAGGCCCTCCGGGCAAGTACCTCAATTACTCACACTTAATCTTTATTCTTTATTCAACAATTTAAAAGTAATACCTCAATAAATCACCATTACTACATATGTTTGTATTAATAAATAAAAGTAGATTTAATGTTAAAATATTTATTTAATAATTTTAAAAATAATATTTTAATAATTATCTAGTAAATATTAAAATTAAAAATTATAATTTTTCAATAATAAAACAACCTATAATAATAATTTTAAAACTAAAATACGTTAATAAAATAATATTATTATAAATTATATTTTAAATTAAATAAATTAATTATAAATAATATAACAATTATATATATACATATATATATTTATAATATTATATTACTCACACTTATCTTATTCTTTTCTAAATATAATTTAAATTAATAATATAACGTTCAATATATATATTATAATAAATATTTAATATATATATATTTAATTTATTTAATGTTTTATTAAAAAATAATATCATAATATAAATAATTTTATATTATATAAATCTAATTATTAAATTATTTTCATATTTATAAATAATTATATAATATATATTTATTAATTAATAAGCTCTACTATTAATATAGATGTATTTATTAATTAATAAATCTTCTGATTTATTTAATCATTCATAAATTTTTTAGGAATTCTCTCAAGCTCTGCAATAAGCTCTTAAACATTCTATAGGTCTCTCAAATATTAATTTATTTAAATAATGATAATTAAATCGTTCTATTAATAGTCCTATATATAATTATGTATTAATATTAAAACTTTATAATTAAATTCATAATAATTAAATTATTTGTTTTATATATATTTATTTAATATAGAGTGATTTTTTTTACCTTAAATTCAATTTTTTACGCTAAAATTTTAAATTTATGAAGCATAATCTATATTATAAAGTTAAAAGTTTAAACTCAATTCATTCAATTTAGACTAATTTAACCTCAATAAATTTTTCTATCAAATCTTTCAATTTTTAAAATTTATCCATAAAAACTTTTTTAAAAAATTAAATAATAGTATAAAATCAAATTTTTATTCTTAAAATTTTTGTATACAATAGGTATTGTGCCTTAAACTATAAAATTTTTATTTAAATTCCCATTAAAATCGAATTAATTTTTTATTCTCACTAATTTTCAATATATAATTTCAAAAATAAATTGCTTATTGGTTATTTTGCGTTTTCGCCAAATGTCAACGTAAAATTTACCTTTCTATAGGTAAAAATTTCTATGATCAAAAATAATACTATAATAACCTTTATTCAAAATTAATATTTCAAATACATACCTAATATACCTTATCCATCAAATTACCCCAAAAAGTATATTTAGATAAAAACTTAAACGAAAATATGAAAATTTTACCTTTTTATTCACAAAAAATTCTGTGATCAGAATGCTCCACGTAACTTAAACAACCTATTCATAAAATTAACTGCTTAAAAATACCTAAATACATATATTAAATTACTTAAAAATATTAAAAATTTTAATTTATCTAATAAAAATCTTTATTAATTTATAAATTAAAGTAAAAAATTATAAGAATACTAAAAATTAAATATAATATTTTATATTTAACTAATAATATAATTAAAATAATAAATTTATAAACCATATTTTTAATAATTATTTTTAAATAATAA